TTACAAATAAAGCCCGAGGATTGGCATTCCATTGCTGTTATTTTATATGTATGCGGTTACAATTATCTACGTTCACAATGTGCCTATGATGTAGCACCAGGAGGAATGTTAGCCAGTGTATATCATCTTACAAGAATAGAATATGGTGTAGATCAACCGGAAGAGGTATGTATAAAAGTATTTGTTCCGAGGGCTCATCCTAGAATCCCGTCCGTTTTCTGGGTTTGGAAAAGTGCGGATTTTCAAGAACGGGAATCTTATGATATGTTGGGAATCTCATATGAGAATCATCCACGACTGAAGCGTATCTTAATGCCCGAAAGTTGGATCGGGTGGCCCTTACGTAAGGATTATATTGCCCCCAATTTTTATGAACTACAAGACGCTTATTGAATGATAAGAGATCATTTTTCATTTATACAACTCCGGGTATTCAAGGAATATTTGTATACTCTCTTTTTCTTCGAGATCAAACAGAGTAATTGAAGTCTCATTCCTATTCTTATGGATAGGCTAAGAAAAAAAATAAAAGACAATATAATTAGGGATTCATTGAGATTCTCAATTTTTGAAAGATATATATATTCTTTTTTTTAGACGAGCCGATAGGATGAACTTAAATAAAAGAAGGGATTCTGCGCCGTGAACTTTGTATCGCGCACATCTCTTAGAAGGAAGAGAATCAAATTTTTTTATTTCACTATAATAGACAATAGACTCTTTACTTTAAGTTTTCTATAAAATAGAACTACAAAATAGAGAAAGGTCCATTTACAGACACCTAGAGGGATAAGTATTTATTATGTTAATCCATATCAATTAATTTGTAGAATAGATCCTCATACGAATTAATCATATGCCGAGAACCAGATTTGAACTGGTGACACGAGGATTTTCAGTCCTCTGCTCTACCAACTGAGCTATCCCGACCATTACCAAGAAGACATCATCCTCATTTTAATAGAGGGCTTGGGTCCATGTCAATTAAAAATGAAAAAAAAAAATGATAAAAAAAGTATTAAAATAAAAAAAAGTCAAAGTAACGCACGGGAATTGATGGAATCTTCGAAGTGACGACGTTGTATGTAAGTTTCAGTCTGAGTAATGATTTTGAATAATTCAAATGGGTATTCCTTACTCAAAGATGTTGATTTGCACCTATATTTGTGATAAGAGAAAAAATGATGCTCGGATACGCTTTTAAAATGTAAAAGAATAGGATGAATGAGAAAGATAAGTAACTTTCAACCACTAACAAAAGAAGAGAGTAAGATAAAAAAATAGGTAGGGCGTCAACGGGTTTTTGGGGTTGGGGATAGAGGGACTTGAACCCTCACGATTTTAAAAGTCGACGGATTTTCCTCTTACTATAAATTTCATTGTTGTCAGTATTGATATTGACATGTAGAACGGGACTCTATCTTTATTCTCGTCCGATTAACCAGTTGTTCAAAAGATTTATCAAACTATGGGGTATGGGGTGAATTATTTTATTAATGAATGTTGTATTTGATTCCTTCTTCAACTTGGAATCAATACTAATTCACAACAATTCTTTTTATTTTTCATAAAAAAAGATATAAATACGGGTTTGGGTCATCTTTTTTTTTTTTGAGAGATAGTTTTTTATTACCTTTAGGTATGCGTATAGGTTTATCCTTCATCCTTTCTGTTGTTTCGACAGAAGGATTCCTTTACTAACGCAAAGGTAGTCCATTTGTTAGAACAGCTTCCATTGAGTCTCTGCACCTATCCCCCTTTTTTATTTAAATTCTTTCTTTCCGAACCTTTGTTTATTTTCGTAAAACAGGATTTGGCTCAGGATTGCCCATTTTTAATTCCAGGGTTTCTCTGAATTTGAAAGTTTTCACTTAGTAGGTTTCCATACCAAGGCTCAATCCAATTAAGTCCGTAGCGTCTACCAATTTCGCCATATCCCCGCTCCCCTGTGTTTTGAGATTCAATCTCGCCCTTCTCCCTCCTTTTTTATTTAATTTATTTCATATTTATTTTTATGCTATGCGAAACCGCTTCGTTTTTTAGATACTCATTCTTATATCGAACGAAAGGGTTTGCCCCATTTGATTTCTTGCCTATCTTCTTTCGTGTGGACCCGTATTTCTTTTTTTTGTCCAATCAGAAGCGATTCTATCATTTCTCCATTTGCAATTCAATATCGATGGATATACACTAACTAAATAGATATGTTTCTCTGACTCTTATTTTTCCGCGGCAATTTGGTGGAATACTCGAACGATCGATTCTTTGTTTTAGTCTTAGCTACCCTCCTTCCAAATGAAAACAAAAGATAGGAGTGTCTCATTATTATCTGGATTGCATTTATTTTGGTTGCCTCTTTCTCTTTCATTTCATTTTTATTCTTATCCTTTTTTTTCTTAGACGCATTTGGGCAAGATCCTCTATATAACCATACCATAACATAATTAAAAATGAAAATTTAATTTCTCATTTTTATCATTTATACTATTATAGTTCTAAC